AAGTTCTTAAAAGTAAATACTCAATACCCAAGTAGGCCTACAAGATTGATCATGATATAATCAAGCACTTTCTGGGTTGGCTCAGACCTTATGATTAGTATTTATTGCCAAAATATTTGAAGATACACACAAAAGGTTTACTTGTTATTAATATAGTCTAGCTCTTGTTCTTCTTTAGATTTAGACCCCCTATTTTACTCCAATAGTATTATGCTCGGGTCAATGCATAGGAAATGAATGCATTTACCTACTATTAAATAGAAAAGAATAAGTAAACTAGATAAACTATATATTCTCTTTTATCAAGTTCACTTATTCTTTTAGAATAGATAATAAAAATAATATTTCTGTTATTTCGATTATAACGGATCTTACGGAGCCTGCTCATGTACAACATGATTCGGATCTGATCATATAAAGCATTCTCTTTTAGCGAACCAGCCTATCCTCTGTATAGAACTTACGCCGAGGTTGGAACAAAGACACATTTAGTTGTAAATGCCAATGACAATGTAGCAGACATATATCTACACAGACTAATTAATAGTTCAAGTCACCCACTCCCATAATCCATTTTCTCCTCAGAGAATTCCCTTCAACTCCCTAACTATTTTATTATTAATTTTGATTTATTTGACAGGAATAGTTGAAGGGGAAAGATCAAAAGACATGTCTTATTATTCTCAATAATCCATATTTATAGCAATGAAATAGTACTTCCCCAAGCGATAAATGGATAAACAATTCATTCCAAATTTCTATCAAATATCTTTTCTATAAATCTATAAAGGACCAGAAATACCTTGTTTACGTATCATTGGAAAGTGCATTAACATAAATACGGCAGTAAGAAGGGGCAATACAAAAGTGTGTAAACTATAAAAACGAGTCAAAGTAGATTGTCCCACACTAGCACTTCCACGCAATAATTCTACCAAAGGCGATCCTATTATAGGAATTGCTTCGGGTACACCTGTTACAATTTTCACTGCCCAATAACCAATTTGGTCCCAAGGTAAGGAATAACCAGTTACGCCAAAAGATGCGGTCAATACAGCGAGAACCACACCTGTAACCCAAGTTAATTCACGAGGTTTTTTAAATCCACCGGTAAGATACACACGAAATACATGAAGAATCATCATTAGGACCATCATACTTGCCGACCATCTATGAACTGATCGAATTAACCAACCAAAATTCGCTTCAGTCATTATGTATTGAACAGAAGCAAAAGCCTCAGTAACCGTCGGACGGTAGTAAAAAGTCATAGCAAATCCTGTAGCGACTTGTACTAAAAAACAAGTAAGCGTAATTCCCCCTAAACAATAAAATATATTGACATGTGGAGGAACATATTTACTAGTTATATCATCTGCAATCGCCTGAATCTCTAAACGTTCTTCGAACCAATCATAGACTTTATTGAGATAGGCGGAACTCCCCCTCCGAGAACCGTATATGAAACTTTCATCTCATACAGCTCAAGCAAAAACACCCAAATCCTAATTGCAACGGATATATAATGAAAGTTTGAAACCCTTTTTATTTTGAATCAAAGATTCTAGTAAATAAGAAAAATCCGAAAGCTCTTCGTTGTTTGCGGTGATACTACCAAAATTTCAAGTTGGCTAAGTCGTCTTTATATTAATCCTTACGTGCCTCTTGAATCCACTCTTTTCCTATTTCGTTTTGAATTTGTTTTTGTGTATAATGTGGATTTTCATATTTTTTTATTGTATTGATAGGAATTCTCTTGTTAAGAAACCTATGAATTGATTAAAACCTCAGATTCATACTAGAACCTCGACGATTCAATAAAAAAACCTAAGTTAAGTCAAGGATTCCCTGAGTAAGAACCCTTCGACTATCACCCATTCCATAAATAGATAGAATGCCTAAAATTTCAAAGACTTCAATTTTAAAATTTTTTGGAATCCGGATAGGAGATCTGAACATTAGGTATGAATCATAGTTCAAATATTTCTTAATCGATTTCATATATTCCGTGTTCCAGATACTAGAATAAATATCCGACGAAGGAGACCCATCTCTATGAAGATGACAGAGCCACACTCTGTACTATCAATAGGATCGATTATAACAAGTCACACACTCATATCCCGGAAATACAAAAACAAAAAAAATTCCGCGGTCAAACTCCCAAAACAAAGTATAATGGGCTCAAAATACGAGCTCAAAATGATTCCTTTTGTATGACTTTACAATTCTTATAGACCTAATTCATTGAAATTCCATCCAATAAAACGGAAGAATTATAAATCTCCAAAATAATAGATAGAAAGATGGCAAAAAGAGCCATTGCGACGCCCATCAAAGGAGTTGTTCCCCACCCAGGGGCTACTTTACCATATTCCGAATTCAAGGGTTTTAATAAAGTCCCTGCAGACGTTCGCTTTGAACCACCGTTCTCAACAGTTTCTGTAGCCATAAATCCTATTGTATTCGTTGAGATCTGTTGACTTTGTATACCATTCCATTGTAGTTGTAAATAAACGATCTTATCATGGATCCATTGAGGTTTTGAAATTTTATAAGAATGGAAACAGCAACCCTAGTAGCCATCTTTCTATCTGGTTTACTTGTAAGTTTTACAGGGTATGCCTTATATACCGCTTTTGGGCAACCTTCTCAACAACTAAGAGATCCATTTGAGGAACATGGAGACTAGTTGACGTAATGAGCCTCGCAATGTTTTGAGGCTCATTACGTCAATTGAGATACTGAAAAATCATTTTATCTTTTTAGTTGGAACTTTAGGTGGTTCTCGAAAAAAGATAGCAAAAAAAATTATTCCTAAAGTCGACACTAAGAGGAATGTATAAACCAGTGCTTCCATAGATTCGATCGCAGTTTACAATTATAGCTTTCATACCTGTTTGTTCCCTTTTATTTGTGGGGGACCATCTACCGGATAAAAAATAAAGAAGGAACACGAGCAAAAAAGTAGTGATCAAGGTTTCTCTGACCCCTAAGGAAAAATTCCAAAAAGAAAATAGAGACGAAAGAAACCAAAGTAGTGTTATATCAGACTGCTTGTCTTCTTGTAGTTGGATCTCCAAGTTTTTGGAATGCTCCAAATTCGACTTGAGCATCCAAATCCGGATCAATACCAGCAAAAACATCTCTGAACAGGGTTCTAGCACCATGCCAAATGTGTCCGAAGAAGAAGAGCAAAGCAAATGAAGCATGTCCAAAAGTAAACCAACCCCTTGGACTGCTACGAAAAACACCGTCGGATTTCAATGTAGCACGATCTAATTCAAAAATTTCACCCAATTGAGCGCGTCTAGCATATTTTTTCACAGTAGCAGGATCGCTATAACTGACTCCGTTGAGTTCACCACCGTAGAACTCAACAGTTACACCAACTTGTTCAACACTATACTTTGACTCTGCCCTTCGAAAAGGAACATCCGCTCGAACAATTCCGTCGCCGTCTACCAAAACAATGGGAAATGTTTCAAAAAAGGTAGGCATACGACGTACAAAAAGTTCACGACCATCCTTATCTCTAAAGATGGGATGCCCTAACCATCCAACTGCTATTCCATCCCCGTTATCCATCGAGCCCGCCCTGAATAATCCTCCCTTCGCCGGATTATTTCCGATGTAATCATAAAAAACTAATTTTTCAGGAATTTTCGACCAGGCTTCTGCTAAACTTTGATTTTCTGCCAGCCCCGTACTAACTCTTCGATATATCTCTTGCTGAAAGTATCCCTGATCCCACTGGTAACGAGTGGGCCCAAATAATTCAATCGGAGTAGTTGCGGAACCATACCACATAGTTCCAGCAACAACAAAAGCTGCAAAAAAGACAGCAGCTATACTACTGGAAAGTACGGTTTCAATATTTCCCATACGCAATCCTTTGTATAGACGTTGTGGCGGGCGGACACTCAAATGGAATAGACCTGCTAATATGCCCAATGTACCTGCTGCAATATGATGAGAGGCTATTCCTCCCGGAATAAAAGGATCAAAACCTTCTACGCCCCATGCGGGACTTACAGGTTGTACTTTTCCAGTTAGTCCATAAGGATCGGACACCCATATTCCAGGACCGTACAAACCTGTTATATGAAATGCACCAAACCCAAAGCAAGCCACTCCTGAAAGAAATAAATGAATTCCAAAGATCTTGGGTAAATCCAAAGAAGGTTTTCCTGTACGTTCATCAAAAAAAATTTCGAGATCCCAATATACCCAATGCCAGATAGCTGCCAAAAAGCATAAACCAGAAAACATAATATGTGCCCCAGCTACACCTTCATAACTCCAAATACCCGGATTCGTTACAGTTCCTCCTGTAATACTCCAACCGCCCCATGAATTGGTTATTCCTAAACGAGTCATGAAGGGTATAACGAACATACCCTGTCTCCACATTGGATCAAGAACAGGATCAGAAGGATCAAAAACTGCTAATTCATAGAGAGCCATCGAACCAGCCCAACCAGCAACCAAAGCCGTATGCATTATATGAACAGAAAGCAATCGGCCGGGATCATTCAATACAACAGTATGAACACGATACCAAGGCAAACCCATAGAAATTCCCCTTTATCCAAGATAGATAGACACTGCGTAACTTTATTGCATTAGAAAAGACTCTACTGTGACTATCCTATCGATCCTCGCTATTCAGTAAATTATAAATTATATTATTTAAGAACTGGAGTTAATAGTTATTCGTTTTCTATTCTACGGAATAATTATGTTCATAGGAACAAAAAGAAGCAGATTTATTCTATACTCGATAAGTATCAATATGCAATGGGGTTGAATAACATTTTCGAGTAGCAAATACATACATATCTACTCATCACCCGATTCTTACTAATTTTACTTTATTCCTTCTTTTTTCTTTCTAACTTTTTGTAATCTATGCAAAAAAGAAATCCGATAAAAGCTAATATTTAAAAATTCTAAACACAAAAAAATCATATTCTTACGTTTTTATATCAAAGTGAAATATATTACTTAGTTTTTTTCTTCAAGCAAATGCCTATTGGTGTTCCAAAAGTACCTTTCCGAGGCCCTGGAGAGGTAGATGCATCTTGGGTCGACCTATAGTGCGACTTGTCAGATATATTGGGTCATATGGGATTTACCCGTTCTCTCCTCAATCGAGATATCCTCCGTTTCGCCCAAGAAGGAGTCATTAAATCATAAAAAATTTGGAGCGTGAAGTGCAATTTGATCCGTTTTGGGAGGATCCATATTACTATTTATTATTCTCAATTACAATGATTTATGGTTGGCTTGGTTGAACTCAAAAAAAATAAATTATTCAGGCTCTGTTTAGAAAAACCCAACTCAATTAGTAATATATCTACGATTCCTAGTTCGATCCTAAATGATTCCTATGTGGAATACCTGTGGGTTGATTTCAAACTATTAATCAAAACTTGGTAGAACGTATAAACTGAATTGAAAAAATAAGCAGAAAGTTATAAAAAAAGAAAAAGGTAATAACAATATTTGTCCTATATGTGCAAATCAAAATTGAGTCAATCTTTACCCAGAGTAGAGCATAAACCTAAAAAGAGAAAAGAGACTCACTGAGGAACAAGAAAATATCATCGGGGTTGGTTGATGAAACAATACATCAATGAGAAGTTAATTCAATAAATTTAGTAACTTTTTATTTATTAGAATTATAAGAAAAAGAAAGCAGTAAAACTCGTCTTTATTCAAGAATAAAATCTTTTTTTTGAGGTCTGGAATCCATACATTGATTCTTTTTTTGTTTTTGAGATTTTTTTGAACCGTATGCATCAAAAGGTGCGTGTACGATTCCGAAGGGATACAATTGTACCCTAATTAATCGACTTTATCGAGAAAGATTACTTTTTTTAGGACAAGCAGTTGATAGCGAGATCTCAAATCAACTTATTGGTCTTATGATATATCTCAGTATTGAAGATGATAACAAGGATCTTTATTTGTTTATAAACTCTCCTGGCGGATGGATAATACCCGGAGTAGCTATTTATGATACTATGCAATTTGTGCGACCAGATGTTCATACAATATGCATGGGGTTAGCCGCGTCAATGGGATCTTTTATCCTGGTCGGGGGGGAAATTACCAAACGTCTAGCATTCCCTCACGCTTGGCGCCAATGAGATTTTTTTAAGAAAAAAGGGAAGACTGTGCCTTCGCCCTAGGAAATAGTAAGCAATAATAGCATGGCACTTTGCATTCGATATTATAAATCTTTTGATTCTTTTGAAAAACATTAGATTTAGATTATGTATCGAGAGAGTAGTATGAGATTAAAAGGCCTTCTCGATTTTATAATTGGGAGTTGGGTTTAGCGTCACAAACCTTTTTTGTTCACACTATCACACTAAAAGGCTCTTAACAATATTCATGTTATCAAAAGAAAAGAATCAAGAGGTGCGCAAAAAAAATATTTTTTCTTTGGTTGGAACAAAAAGAAACTTTGGGATTGCCGAATCACATCCAAAATAAATCACATTAAGATAATTAAGATAGAAGGCAACGGAGCCATCATAGTATTTTATACATATTCCGAAAGGAAGGACGGCTATTTGATCATTTAACCACCTGGGTATGATAGATTCGATTTTTCTCTTTCTTTTTTCAATAAAGAGGCCAAGTTAGGTTAATCTTAGTGCAGAGCCGTATGCATATGCAAGAGGGATGCCTGTACGGTTGTTCAATTCGATCTTTTTCATATTATTCTATTCTTTATTTTCTATCCGCTTCATCATGTAAGCTAGAAAAACTTTTGAATTCTATTACTATTAGCAGGGTAATGATCCATCAACCTGCTAGTTCGTTTTATGAAGCACAGACGGGAGAGTTTATCCTGGAAGTGGAAGAACTGTTGAAACTCCGCGAAACCATCACAAGGGTTTATGGACAAAAAACGGGCAAATCCCTATGGGTTGTATCCGAAGACATGGAAAGAGACGTTTTTATGTCAGCAACAGAAGCACAAGCTTATGGAATTGTTGATCTTGTAGCGGTTAAATGAAAATAACATGTAATTCACGCAAATTCGTGATTGGAAATTTTTTAACTGCGTTTAATATTTATTAACTTACTATTTATTTTAAGAGAAATCGACATAATTCATAATCATCCGGTTAGGATCAATCTAAACCAGTCTATTATGTATCCAATTCAACATGCCAACTATTAAACAACTTATTAGAAATACAAGACAGCCAATCAGAAATGTCACTAAATCCCCCGCTCTTAGGGGATGTCCTCAACGACGAGGAACATGTACTCGGGTGTATGCGCGACTCGTTTCGATCATATAATGAGCCGGTACAAAAACAAAAAAACAAGGTGCCAATATCAATGATGAGTACCGGTAAGGTAAATAGGATAGAATCGAGGAGGGGGCCTTTTTTTTTCTATTTATTATTTATCTAAAACAAAGAAACAAAAAACCCCTTTCATATTCCTGCATTGTGTATGAATTTTATGGCTTCCATTGGTGCAAATCAAATTACCGCAATGTAAGATGAGAGGCAATTCTCCATTGGTATAAAATGATTATCCATTAAGCGGAGGAATTTTTTAAGCATAAAGATTACGACCCTGCTCTGTCAAGAACGGACGGACTATTAAAGGGTCAGCTACCCAGCTAACTTTCCCAATTAAATACCGTTACTGTATAGATGGGTTTCGCTGTGAAAGGACTATTACTGGATAATTCATGGGTAGAGCAAAAGAGGATGAACTATACAAGTTACCAATAACCTGGATTAAATGAAGTGAAGGCTCCGGCTCCGGTGTATAGAGAAGACCTCACCGTTTAAGAAGTTACCATAGAAACGATGGAACCCACTACACTATTTCTTTATCTATTTTATATTTTTTATTTGCTATATTTTTGACACCTGTAAAAAAATAAAATTTCTTTCTTATTTCGCATTAAAATAAAAAATCGTGGTTAGGAAGGTTATAGTAGCCAAAGCCATTGGAATTTCTAGTTTATACATTGGAAAAATCCGTTTTGTTATTAATAGATTAGGAAGTGTTAAAAGAATAACTGAAAGAGAACAAATCAATTAGTTATTCGTGAAAGTTTCATCTATTCAATGACTAGAATTAGACGTGGATATATAGCTCGAAGACGTAGAACAAAAATTCGTTTATTTGCATCAAGCTTTCGAGGGGCCCATTCAAGACTTACTCGAACTATTACTCAACAGAGAATAAGAGCTTTGTTTTCAGCTCATCGGGATCGGGATATTAAAAAGAGAGAGTTTCGTCGTCTGTGGATCACTCGTATAAACGCAATAATTCGTGAGAGTAGAATATTCTATAGTTATAGTCGATTAATACATGATCTGTACAAGAGACAGTTGATTCTTAATCGTAAAATACTTGCACAAATAGCCATATCAAACAGGAATTGTTTTTTTATGATTTCCAATGAGATCACAAAAGAAGTAGATTCTTTCTAATCTACTGGAATATTGTAAACGTGTTTTCCCGGAGTTCGGTCTCCGGGAAGGTAGAATAGAAATGATTAAGATAAAAAAGTAGTCAAAATGAATGAACACGTTCAATACAAAAAACTTTCTCAAATTCTTTTTTTTTTTCATACGACACATCTGGATTCTCGGAAAAGAACCAATCTTGTCTTTGAGTTTGGATTGAAATTATGATTCAAGAGTAAATCCTTTTAATTCTGGTTCTAAGACCTGTAGTTCTATCGGTTAACTCGGTTCTTTCAAATTGTTTCTGATTATTGAGAAAGGGTAACAAAGATAAAATACGAGCTTGTTTTATAGCCATAGTAATTAAACGTTGTTGTTTCAAGGTCAATCTATTCACTCGTCGCGATAAGATTTTTCCCTGTTCGCTAATAAATCGACTAATTAAACTCATATTTCTATAAGAAATTCGATCCCCTGATTGAATAGGAGGCAAACGCCTACGAAAAGGTCGTTTTGATTTAAGAAAAGGTCGCTTGGATTTATCCATGGTTTGTTTTATTATTTAATCTTATTCTTTTTCTTGAAAATTCTATTTCTTAATTTGAATTCATTTTAATTCAAAATTAAAATAGGATTTTTTTTCGATTTAGATTTCTATTTATATAGAATTGTTCTATTCGATTTAATTTTGAATTATAGATAGATATAGATAGAATGCCACCCCCTTCCCTTACTTGAAGGGGTAATATACAGGTACTCAATTCGATCTATTTCTTTATCTCCCCATGAATCGTATGCTTGTAACAATACGGACAGAACTTTCTCAATTCTAATCGATTAGGTGTATTGTGGCGGTTCTTTTGAGTAATATATCTGGAAATGCCCGTTGATACCCTATTAACGTTGTTTCGGGCACAGCTGGTACATTCCAAAATCACCGTTACTCGAACATCTTTACCCTTGGCCATGAGCCTCCTTTAAATTTTTGATTTACTCAACTTTTCTATTTTTGATTCAAAACGAATAAGTAAAGGGCAGAAGATTTCTAAATTTTATTTCAAATCGAAATAGAATATTTGATTTTTGATTTAAATATCTTGGATAATATTCTTTACTTAGACCTTCAACCCGCATTTCTATTCTACTCCCATTCTTTTATTATATTTTTATTATATTTAGGAATATTGATTGAAATTAAATTCGAATTGGACCGCAAATTTCCCAGATGTTAAAGAGACTTTATTTTTTCCCTTTCCTCCCTTATTTCCTTATTTGAATTCTAAAAAAAAGGGAAAAAAGAGAAAATAGGAGAAGGGATTAGTCACAGATATTTGATTCTATCTTTAATCTTCTTCATTCCTTACTATGTTATTAACTAGAATGAAAAAAGGGGAATGTTAGCGCATCCGGAAAAAAACGATTAATCTCTATTAATAGACCCGCTAAAGCACCAAACCATAGCGTACTTAGTACTGGTGCCACGGAGAGATATGTTTTTAAATCTCGCATTGAAAATCCTCCCTTTTATTTATTGTAATATTTTTTTATTGTAAAAGTAAAAAATAAAACATATATGATTCAATAGATAGGTCGTTAAAGACCAGACCCCCTATAGCTGTACACATAATACCTAATTAAAATGGAATTCTTTTATTATTAATAATTATTTAATTATCCAATGATCCAGTAAAAGTCAATAAGATAGTACCTTATCCCTTATCATATCATAAAATTAGAAAATAACTAAAAAAATCTCCCTCTTGCCGAGAAAATAGATAACGAGAAAATAAAAAAAAATAAAAAATATTGATTTATTTTTGTATACAAATCTTTTACTATTATTATTATATATTAAATATATGTTAAATGGAACAAAAAAGACGAAATGAGCAAAAAATGGTGTGGGGAAATAACGATGTGGAAACTAAGATAGAAATTCTATACAATGACACTGTGGAACAATGCAAAGGGATGTGGCGCAGTTTGGTAGCGCGTTTGTTTTGGGTACAAAATGTCACGGGTTCAAATCCTGTCATCCCTACCTATTACTTACTGCTACTACTCAAAGGCGCAGTAACGAGGAATCGACGAAGATCAATTCAAAGTGGACAGAATCTTTCATTTTTATTATACTCTGGGGTTCGAAAAAATACTTTGCTACAGTCTTATCTATTCCGATAAAAAAGCGCTCTTAGTTCAGTTCGGTAGAACGTGGGTCTCCAAAACCCGATGTCGTAGGTTCAAATCCTACAGAGCGTGATTCTTTTTTCTTAGATAAAATTAGACTGAAAGGGATTCAGTAACTTATCCAGCAATAGGGATTTGACCCCCTGTGGATTAAAGAGAGGAGGAGGCCAATACAATAAAAAATAAATTTTAATTAATCAAAGGTCTAACTGATCCCCGCGCCTGTATTGTAAATATGCAGTGACGAATAATCCAGCTAAAGTAATAGGAATTAGACCTAAGACAATTCCAAATAAAAAAACTTCAATCATTTCAATTAGTTTGAAAAAAAAAAAGAGGGAATATCTATACTTAAATAGTAATCCGAATTGCCATGAATCTCAACGACTAAGGATTGAAAATTGAAACTATAAATAACTCTAGAATATACAGAATCTCGAAGAAAGTTTTCATTTTATGAATTCTTCATTTCAAATAGGAATTTTAAATAAGTTGTATCTTGCTCAAACCAATAAACAGAGCGGAGGTTATCGTTAAAGCCGCGAGTAGAAAACCAAAATAACTAGTTATAGTAAGCATAAGGGGGCTAAATGAAATCTTTTTTTATACATATGTTTCTAAAGCACTTACCTTACTTAAGTTTCCATTTTTACAAACTAGTAGAATATGCCAAAATACCAATTGAAGCAACAACTTTAATGGAAAGTTGGGCATTCATCTATCATTATAGATGGCACTAACACAGATAAAGTGGAAGGTATAGGAAATGAAATCGATTCATCGTCGGTAATATCTATGCATCCTGTGATTTCAATCAACCGATTCATTGAATATCATTGAGTAACTTATGGTTAAATCGTTGAATATGAGTAACTTGTGTCGAAACTAATAATACGAACTGGGTCTTGGAACTTCACTACAAAATTAAACACGTTTTTAATTATTATGGAATAAAATTAGAAAAGATTTTCTATTTGAATCATTTCTCCCATATTTTTTTTAATTCTCTCGAATCTATTGTGTATTTTATAGCAAAGAGTAACCTTACAAAACTTTTGTCTTTACTTTCAATTTAACTCATTAGATTTGGTAATAAGTTCATTATAATTAAAAAAGTTTGGTTTAACTAGACTTTAAACCTAAAAACGATTATTTATTATCTTTTATTTGACCCTTACGTATTAGAAAGCCTTACCCTTGTAACTTGACCTTTGGCCCTCAATCAAGTACAAGAATGTACACCAACTACTGATTCTAATTATTTTATTCTTTACTCTTTGCCTTTCGTCCAATATTATCCACTACTCTTTTGGTACTGAACAATTAACCCATTCTTTAAATTAAAAATCAACAAAAATTGCTTCTACAACCACGAAAGACGTTTTCAATTAATATGGAAATAGGATAATCTCTTACGTTGTAGGAATTTTCTATTGAATGGAGCAGTGTTTTCCATCAAGAAAGACGAAGCAAAACAAAAAAGAAAATTTTTAGCACTTACTTTCTATACTAATTAAAATTTCGTTGCTGTGGCAGAAGAAGGATAGCTATACTGATTCGGTATACTCTAAAGACGCCCTCGGTACAATATTGACGATCTCACAAAATATAAGTTTCAGTGAATTTCCATTTACTGATCTCATCTTTTATGGAATCGATCCCCCTCGACTGTACAAGAATATGTGGAGCTCAGCATGTCTGGAAGCACAGGAGAACGCTCGTTTGCTGATATTATTACCAGTATTCGATACTGGGTCATTCATAGCATTACTATACCTTCCCTATTCATTGCGGGTTGGTTATTCGTCAGCACCGGCTTAGCTTATGATGTGTTTGGAAGCCCCCGGCCAAACGAGT